TAAAAAAAAGTGGGATACTGTATTTCCGGGATTGGATTTCATATTCGAATGAACCTCGTAATCGTAAGAAAGTAGGTTTTTTAGCTATGGGCCTAGCAAAAGAGAAATCGAGATAGGTTCCTATAGGATCGGATTCCCCCCCTTTAAAATCGGACGTGAAGGTTTCCTCTCATCCGGCTCAAGTAGTTACACCAAATAAAAAAGGAGGTGAAACTTTGTTCGAAAAACCCTACAAAGAGCTACTCCTTACTCAAGTTCCCAGTAAGAACCAACCTTTCATTGATTCATTCTTCTTTTTTTTTTTTTACTTTCATTTTATGAATTTTCTGAATTACTTATGACAAAATGGAAATGTGAAATTATTGAGTAGTCTATTCCCCGATGAATTTTAAAAAAGAAATACTTTGGAATTCGTAAGGGATTTATTTGTCTATATATCGTTCCATTCGATCTTTTAGGTCCCTACTCACCTCGATGGTTATGCCATGATGTCCCTTGAAGCATATATGCGATAGATAGACTCCTGTAACCATGCTATATTTGCTTGCTTAAACAGAATTTCTCTCTAAAAGAAATGGAATGGCTAATTCCACGAAAAAATATTTTTTTTTTCACGAGGTATAACTGGCTATTTTATCTGTTACGGAATCGACCATGGATCAATTCCCCTTTCATTTGGAAGTATTGAATACACCCATAATTCTATTCTGAGTTTCATGTTATTTCTTCCAAAACACATGTCAGAGTCGGGGGCATCCCAATCGGATTGAATGGGATGACAGTTTCTCAATCCGAATCTGTAAAATTAAAATCTTGATCAAATCACACATCGCAGTATACTAGGCCTTCTAATTGCTTAAGGGGTTTATCTAAAAGATTCGCGATATAACTAGGAAGACGTTTCAAATACCACACATGAGTCACTGGACATGCGAGTTTGATGTATCCCATTTGATATCTTCGTATCCGAGAGTCAACAAATTCTACCCCGCATTGTTCGCAAAATTTCGGGTCTTCCTTTTCAGCTCTGATCGCTCGATAATTTCCACAAGCACAAATTCCACTTTTTATGGGTCCAGAGATTCTTTCGCAAAACAATCCATCTTTTTCTGGTTTATTGGTTTTATAATGAAAAGTATAGGGTTTTGTCACCTCTCCAACTATCTCTCCATTAGGTAGGATTTTGTTGGCCCAAGCCTTTATTTGTTGAGGAGAAACTGGTCCAATTCGAAGTTGTTGATGTTTATACTGGTCGATCATAGAATAGAAATGATGATTCATTCAGATCAAGCTTCCTTCCTATTAATCTGGAAGTTCTTCTCAGATACAAGGAAATGATTCAGTTCTAGAGCCAAAGATCGTAGTTCTCGAATGAGCAATCGAAAAGATTCGGGAGCATCCTCGGGGTTAGGTACTCTTCCTCCAATAATCGTAGCACCAAGTACTTCTTGACGAGCTCTAATATGATCAGATTTATAAGTAAGCATCTCTTGTAAAATATGAGCAACACCAAATCCCTCTAGAGCCCAAACTTCCATTTCTCCTACTCGTTGTCCCCCCTGCTTGGCCCTTCCTCTAAGGGGTTGTTGTGTAACAAGTGCGTAATGTCCACTAGAACGTCCATGGATTTTATCATCAACTTGATGAATTAATTTTAGGATATAGGACTTTCCTATTTGAACAGGTTGTTCAAACGGATCTCCTGTTCTTCCATCAAATATTCTGCTTTTTCCAGGATACTCGGGTTCAAATACCCATGGATTTCTTGTTTGCTTACTGGCTTCATATAATTCGGAAAACACTAGTTTTCTCGAAGCCTCTTGCTCATATCTCTCATCAAAGGGTGCTATTCTATAATGTCTCTTTAGCAGATTCCCTGCTAACCCGAGCGAGCATTCAAATATCTGTCCCACATTCATTCGTGAGGGTACTCCTAAGGGGTTGAAGACCATATCAACGGGTGTTCCATCTTGCAAATAGGGCATATCTTGTCTAGGCAAAATTTTGGAAATGATACCTTTATTCCCATGTCTTCCAGCTACTTTATCACCTACTTTGATTTCACGTTTCTGTAAAATATATACACAAATCATTTCTGAATTATAACTGGAACCACCCTTTTTCTGGATCCATCTCACATCAATAACGCGACCCCTTCCACCTATAGGTAGTTTTAGAGAAGTTTCTTTTGCAGTGGATACCTGCATACCAAGTATGGCTCGTAATAATCTATCCTCCGGGGAATACGAGGATTCGCTCGCTGTCTGAGGCGTTAATTTACCTACTAAAATATCACCTGTTTCTACCCAAGATCCCAGCATCACAATTCCATTTCTGTCCAAATTGCGGAGTAAATGAGCCTCCAGATGCGGTATTTCCTTAGTAATTCTTTCAGGGCCTTGGCTTGTCACATGAGTCTGAATTTCATATTTTCGGATGTGAAAAGAAGTATAAATATCTTCATATACCAGGCGTTCGCTAATTAGTACTGCATCTTCAG